GATGGGTTGAGTCGGTAAACTGTCATGTAAAGAAAGGAGAGACTCTCCAGTTGACAGAAGAGCGATTGCAAGAGATAGGGGAAAAAAGATAGATAGCGCGCATATTGACTTATAGCTGTCTATTTACTTCGGCTGCTGCCCGTTACTAAGGAAGGGAAGATAATGGATTAAGTCAGGACACGATCGATTGAGACAGAAGGGGGGGTTGCGAAGCAAGAGGATTGCATTAATCAAGCAATGTATACAGATAGAGATGAGCATTTGTGCATTGATACCAATACAAAAAGGAGATTCGCCCTTTGCCATAGACCAATTGCAATAGCTCTTATACTTTTTTTTATTGAATAGAAAGGCCGGCAGGGCAGATGCTACTAAACTATTTGAGCATTTCATTGATCTATACTCTGCCTATGAGCTAGCTTGAACATGTTTTTTGACTAGACTCAATCGGCCATGAAGAAGGTTTTCCTCATATTCATCATCGTTGATGACAGTTAACTGTTAAAGAAAAGATAAGCTAAAGAGCATAGAGATCTCACTTGGATTTGCCCGATTGCGCTTTCTTAGCGAGACTTGTTATAAGCTTAGTCGTCCTTATTCGATTGCTTTCACTGGCCTTTTGACTAAATAGAAATGGGCATAGAGAGCAAGCAAGTCCTAAGACTCTATTCTAAAATCATGCTTTACCGCTCCGTGGGGCTTTCCACCGCTACCTTTCCTATGCTTGCTTCTTTCCTCTAACGCTCAGCTAACCGTTATGCTCTAACAAGAGTAGAAGGAGGACATATGGCCGAAGATCGTACTCTTTCAATAAAAGCAAGGGGATTCGCTAAGCTAGCAGCTTTAAAGTAATGACATCCTGTTGATTCCTAGCTGACTAATAAAAGTTCTAAAACTAGTCTGTTCCGAGGAAGAGATAGAATATCTCATTTTATTAGCAGATCAGATGTAGCATTAGTTCTATCAAACTTTATGAAAGGTGCGACTGCGGGGAAGGTGCCTAGCCTTTCATATGAATCTTCCTATAGAAATTTTTAATAAGGGGCCTAGCGATCTACAACCGAGTCTTCTTCACGTCGAAAACAGTCTATGACTCCCGAGATGCTTCTGATTCAATAATTCCTGAAAACAGGGCTGGCGCGCCTAACAGGAGATTCGATAACCCGGCATTCGTAGATCAATCCTCCTTTGCTTTTGCTAAAGATGGCATTCTATTAGAAATGGAATAGTGCAAACCCTATTTATTCTCTGGCCGCGGGTGTGGTTCTTATACTAGTGATCTTCTTGTAAGGGACAAAGTGGCTTAGTTGAACATAGTGAGACTAAGGGACACTGGCTTCATTCCTATCCCAACAGCGAGTAAGGACCCAAGGCAAGGTGACGAAGGTAAGAGGGAAAGTGCTAACACCAAAAAATCCCTTAGGGCAATCAGTCTTTGACTCCCTTCCCATTCTTGCATCTCGGAGGGCTTTGCCGGCTAGTGGTTACCTATGTGCGAAAACAGTTGATTCCTCGCTAATAGTCTTTATTTGTCCTGCTAACAGGGCATTTTCCCTTCCAGTTAAGTGTCCTTCTGGTATCTAGCTTAGAGCTAGTTGCAGTTGATTCTTGGCCCCGCTTTGACTGCCAAGACAAGTTTGCTAGTCCCTATAGGAATAAAAACCATGTTCTTTTACTCCTATAAACATCTTTCAAATTCCCATAGACAAAACTCGCATAACACGCGGAGGTTTGCTTCCTTGGTCTAGCTGACTGGCTTGATGAACTAAAGATTCACATATCTGAGGCAGGTGTTACCGGGTGTGTGCTAAAATAAAATCGGAAGATAGTGAAACCACAGCAGAAAAAAAGCTCTTTCTGCGGCAAGAAAGAAGAGTTTAGTTGAATGAATGTAGTTGAAGAAAGGAAGCCCCGCTCTAGCTACCTACTTGGTTCTAACTGCAAAGCTTCCTGGCTTTCTTTTTCGATCGGGAATGGCAATTGAAAAAGTCTTTCCCACAACCAGGGTCAGGCCTATATAATATAATGTTTGGACGAATAAGCTTAAATTAAAAGCTTGAAGGCTTTCCTCTAACTTTCTCTACATTTGGTATGCATGCCTTAGAGATCTCATACAGCAACAGGTACTCACAGAATCTTATACGTTTTCCTTCATATTGGGCCAGTAACCTTCCTCACCTGATCTACGACCACCCTTCTCCTCTAATGGTTCCTTCCGAGGTCGTCTAGTTCATTACCATTACACGTACTACTTCCCCCCTGTAGGTCGAGCATCTTCAAACCTTCTGTGGACCTTGCTTCTCTTATGATTTTTCTTGTTTGTCATTCGAAAGAGAAGGAAGGACGAAAAGGTAGTTTCAAAGCGTTCAAGCTTCGGTTTCACATGCCAATTGGCAACTGTTCTATTTCGTATCATCCCACCCAGACCTATACTACGCTATTTCACCAACGATCATATAATTACTGAAAAAAAAAAGGCTGACCCACATACGGGATCCTGACCATGCACCGAAATAGGATGACCTAGAAGTAAGGCTTTTTCCTTCGTTTCACTCTCTGCTCCTGGGATTGTCCTTCCTTGCCTTTGCTTATTTGGTGTTCCAGGAGCTCCCTACTGCATATCGAGACAATCGGCCTATCCTGGAGTTTTACACAATAATGAGGGACCATTGGCACCAGCCCTCCTCCATGGAGGAGGAGTTATGCTCTACATATTCCGCTAGTGGCTGTGCCAAGAAGCTGCAGAAGGCCCGAGATCCGCAACGTCTTAGTTCCTCATGCACCTTCGCCTCGAGTTTGAGTCCATCAGAGGCCAGCTCCCGCACCTATCGGTACAGTAAAGGAGAAGAGTAAGCTTTTGAAGTTGACTTGTTTGTTGGCTTTAGAGCTAATGAATGCGGAGTTACAGTTGGTCCTTCGTTCACTCCCGTTTCCAAGAAAACGTCATTCGACTTGCATGTGTGAAGCATATAGCCCAACTAGCATGATTGAGCCCAGCAGTGGTAGAACCTGGTCTTTGCACTCATTTACGCACACAAATAACATATCTATCTAAAGTAATTTCTTGATATGGAATGCAATCTAGATGAAACTGATAGATTAGACGGAAGAGCTGACTGAAGACATTGAATTCGAGATGCAAATGGAATAGGAATTCACCCACTCCGTGGTGGACAAATTCATAGCTGCCGCAGGTTAGACCATGTCGCCTAACCTCTCTTATGACATCCTCATGAATAAACACTAAATCTCATCCTTTGTTGTCAATTTCTGTCGGGCATGAATTCTTTTTTAAGTCTAACCTGCTGTACTAGTTCAGGTATAACCAGGTATGGAGTAAGATGATGATAAAAGGACTTCTAGCTCTGAAACTGAGTCGCCGTGAGCGCATCTTCCTAAGGGTACTACGCCGGTCGGACTAACTGCGGCAGCTTGCCATCATACTAAATGAAAGTTTTTTGATTAACAAGGGAATTGCCAAACCATTATAAGTGAACTTACTTAACGAATTCAAGCTTCTTCGCAATATCAGGTTGGGATAGTAAAGGAAATCCTTTATCATAAGTTGTTCAATCTCGCTCAAGGAGAGAAAAAGTGGTAGTTGCGCTCTTTCTACATTCGTACTTAAGGTAGAAGGCTTTCTCGGCTTATGCAACGTGACTTCAAGGGCTGTATCCCAAGCAAGTGTAGTCAGGGATAGGGACGATATCCCCAATCTGAGTATTTGGGGGGTATCAGACTACATTCCAGAATAGGTGGTTTAGCCAAAGAAAGATAGGTGTTCAGTAAGTCTTTACTTCCTTTCTTCATTTTTAGAGCAAGAACTTTTTTATAATTTCTCTTTCTTTTATATAAGCCCTTTCCTTAAGGTGATTTTTGAATTGTGTCCACTGCAGTACTCTAACTCTCTTATAGTTTACTACATTACATGAAACGTAGTTCATGATTTCCCCTTCGCTCTCTTTAGCATTTTGGTTTAACACCACGCAGGCAGCTGGTACCCTCCCAGCTTCTTCATCAGGTAACCTGCCAATTCAACACATTGTCAGCGGCATTTTGCCTGTAAAAATGAATTAATGAATCAGTATCTCCTTTACTTGAACACGGGTTTCGACTTCTCCTCCGGAGGACCGGTGTAGCTCGCTTCGCTTACCACCTTCGTCTTTCGCCAGGGCTTAGACTTCATCAATGTCCTTACTGCCTTTCACGCTTTTCAGGACCTCGATCCAAGCCCTTTACTAGGTTGGGCTCCATTCAGCATGGATGGATAGATGCCATACGGCCGTTAGCTATTAAGTATTTCGTATATAGCAGGACAGTTACCCTCCTCCCAAAAGCATTCCGGCATCTGTGTTATTCCTGGTCTCACCTCTCACCCTGTGAAGCAAAGTCGGACAAGGGGGAAAGAAATGGAATTTATAGGGAACCGTAGCCAAGTGGCTAAGGCATGAGTCTGCAAAACTTCTATTCGTCGGTTCGAATCCGCCCGGTTCCTACACTACAGCGCCGCGCCATTCCACCCATCATTTTTTTTACATGGTTAGTGGATAGAACGGGGCCGGAGCTTGCTCCTTCGTACTAGTGTAGTGGCTTAGCTGCCCTAGTTTCCCTTCCTTACCGGTATTCCTTAGCAAAAGCACTAAGTAAGCCCTCAAAGGCCTTCACGGGCTAAAGAGGCGGATTCCGGACAGGGGAATTTACTTGCAAACTGTGGCTACGCACCTAAGAGCGGAAATGCCGACAACAGCCTTTGGGGGTAGGAGCTTCGCCCGGCGAAACCCCATGCTTTGAGAGTTCCTTTCTGCCAGCACTTTCTTTCTCTACCCGGGAGTCACTTCATCAGTACCTGGGGCTACTGTCCCAGGATGCCAAAGGTATGATCCATACATGGAAAGTGTCAACTTTGACTCACAAGCGCCACCCTCACCGGGTAAATCCGGAGAAGGGCAACCGCTTCTGTAGGTTCAGATTTTCATTTATATATAGAGTCGTGAACCAACGAGTCTTTAAGTAAGTGGGCGTTAAGCGTAACGAGCTTACATTACAGGAGGTAGAAAATCTTGTTAGTCTTTTAGAAAGAAATATTCAAGCTAGGCTAGTAAGAGAAGGAATACAGGTAAGAAGTCGAGAAGTCAACTAACTTCTAGTGCTTTCCACACCCCGCCCCTTAGAGGGAAATTTACCTGTGAATGCGGTGCGGGCCACTGCTCTCCCTTTCACTCGAAACAAGAGTTCCGTGCCAAGCATAAAGATTGAATCAATAGGACCGTATTCTAATCCTAGAAATGCCAGAACTCTCTTTCTGAATGTCTCGACTTTCTTTCTCAAAAAACCGGACCGGACAGGGGTGCGGAAATAGCAATAAAAAAATGAATAGGCTCTTGTCAATAGGTTGTTTGGCAGCTTTACGCGAATCCACACTAGCTAACTTTACACAGAAGGACCACCACCATTGATACATTGATAGTGGATTAAGTGGCATTGTATATTTATGCCCAAGTGCGGAGAAACTTAAGTAAGGGTATCCTATTGCTAAACATCCGGCTACCATAGTTTTTTGGGAAGAAGCCCATGTCTGGAGCTATGCCACTGTAGAATCATTAATATTCGCGGACACAACCACCAGAAGCCATATCTTTCGAAGGAAATGAAACGGAGAATGATATATAAATATGAAGTAAGGAAATATATAATTAGAAAAAGCTAGAGCTGGGTATAAAGGCTTACGACCTGGAGATTCTTAGCTTTTTAGACACAATCTATGTTACTAGCTATTCAGTGGATTCCTAGCCCTTGACTCATGGTAGAGAACACCTATTGGCTCGCTTTCTTTCTCTTTATGTGGGGACGAGAACAAACTGACTATAAATCCGCGGAATCCACTACCTGCCCCTGCTTCTTGGTCACCAGAATCCACTGTCTCTACCTGTGCTCTAGCTTCGGGTTCACCTAGGTGGGAAACTAGCTCTCTTTATGTGTAGATATGGCTGGTGAAACTGTTGGACGAACAGGACTCGTCTTTAATGCGGGCTTTCTACATACCACAGGGATTCTAGAAGTGTACTCTGATTTAAACGACCAGGTATCTTGATTGCTGCTATTTTGATTTACCCCGAGCCGGTTCCGGGGCCAGCGTCTGTCTATTAAGAAGGGGATAGCCGGCTTATTTCGCTCCTAAATACATTTAATTTAGCCTTTCTCCGGAACTACTTTGAATACCGATCCTTCCCAAATCAAATGCAACTGATTAAAGAACAGCAGCTCACTCGGTCGTAGGGAAAAGAGTAAAAGTCATTCATCGCCTTGAGCGGAGCCTGGTCTGGGATCGAGCCCTTCTGCCCTTCCGTTGGATCATATTACCGTGTTGGCTAAACTAGCTTTCTGGCTTTGAGCTGGAACAAGGACTGTCAGAGCCCGTTTCCGATGTGAGATAGAATATCTGGGGATCACTAAATAAAGCGTTCGCCTCTATCGCCTACTTACTCGGGGATTCCGTCTTAGATCTCCCGATCCGCCCCTGCGAGTGCTGGGACTTTCTCTTTTTTTCCTTATAACTATGGGCAGGTTTTCAGCTCATTCCTTTGATGAGTCTGAGACAACTCCATCTCTTCAAATCAAATAGAGTACATCAGAGATTGTGACCTCTTTGCTTAAACGAGGTAGCCATACCTAACCTACTAAGGGTTAATCAAAGAAATAGCGTAAGTGAAGCCCTTAATGCAAGCACTAAGTAAGAAACCTACCTTTCCTCAACTCTTGGGCTTGAGGCTTCTTTTCAAGCTGAATAGAAATGGAAGAAGAAGACAGCTGGTAGCGCAGGTTGGATCAACGCGTAGATTCCAGCTGTCCTTGTTGAATGATCGAGTAGCTTCGACTTCACCTTTTATCGAAATTGGGTGGGTGAATGTTCAGTCTATCTGAGTATAAGATCGAAAAGAATGAATGCATTGATTGCATTTCAAGTGAGATGTCCAAGAGAAAGGGAACGAGGGGAAGAAGCGACGAAGAAGTGAATGAACAAGCATGGCATGAGGAGAATGGAGAAATTCGAGATGTTAGAAGGTGCAAAATCAATAGGTGCCAGAATAAAGTCCTTCCTCCAAAAGGACTACCCCCGCGTACTTTTTTTCATCATAATCCTCATGCTTCTGATCTTCCTATACTGTTATATAGACCAATCTAACAAATTCGCTTTAGAGTTATTAAAAAACTATGAAGTAGAATATGTTAAAATAGGTATGAAGGGATTGGAAATCAAGAAAAAATAAGAAGTGAATGAACAAGCATGGCATGAGGAGAATGGAGAAATTCGAGATGTTAGAAGGTGCAAAATCAATAGGTGCCGGAGCTGCTACAATTGCTTCAGCGGGAGCTGCTGTAGGTATCGGAAACGTATTCAGTTCATTAATTCATTCCGTGGCAAGAAATCCATCATTGGCAAAACAGTTATTCGGATATGCAATCCTGGGCTTTGCTCTAACCGAGGCTATTGCCTTGTTCGCATTAATGATGGCCTTTTTGATTCTATTTGTTTTCTAAGTTTATCCTTTTGAAAGGTGTAGTCTCTCCTACCTGAGGAAGAGGACGAGGCCACCCCTACGGGTGTGGGAAAGGAGAGAGGGAATGCGGGCTCCTTTCACTTGAGTGAATTCTTTTCTTCGTAGGCTACAACGAGACAGAAAGGCGCGGTCCCAGTCCCAGAGAAAGAGATAACCCCTAACAGAGTCCATTCTCCGAATAGTAACACGGTAAGGCCAAAGATCTGATTCACTAGCAAAGGAAAGCTGCCTTGATCAACTATAGGAAAGTACCACTTTTACACAGAAGGACTTCGCCCGAAAGCATTGATTGAAGGTCTCCTCTTTCTTTTTCACAGCTGCCCATGAGTGAAAAGCAGAAGCGATCCTTCTATTCTCGAAGATAGGACTGCTGACCACGTCGAACTAAGCCTGCCTTCCTCTTTTTAGAACGTTCGTCCCCCATACCCTTTCTCAAATCTCAAATCGGAGAAAGGCGGGGGAGACTACTTTCTTCATTCCATTCCGACTCCCCTTATGCCTTTTGCTGCTCCACAATGCTCTCTCCAAAACAAAACTCCAGTGAGTAGAAAGAAGCCCGCATTCCCTCTCTTCTTTCTCCTATCGCTAGGGGCCTTGCTCATCACTCACTTACTTCATTCTAACATGAGCTAGAGCTACTCCTCCGCGTATGATCGAACCCAATTAGAAACCCCCTGATAAGCAAAAGAAAGAGGGAAACTACCTTTCATATTTAATTCTTTCTTTCCGTAAAAGCAGTTACGGGTTCAGGGCAGTCGGAACTCTAACAGTAAGAGTAGGCGGTGCGGTTACAAGTCCTGGGGATAAATGAAGTGAGTCTTTCTTTTTAGTCTGCCTTTCAAGATAAGACCCTCAAGTTGCTAAATCTTTAAAAGTTTTCAAGTCTGATTCAAAACTGGCTTATTTTAGGGCAAGGAGTAAGCTTTCAATCTATAAGTAGGTTAAAATCTATCCCACGCACAGAAGAAAGGGAGGAAGGGAAGGAGCCAAGCCGGATTCCAGCACTCGCAGGGGCGGTAGAAGAATAAGTAAAGGGAGTTTTTGCTCCCGTTAAAGGAAGTGATCTGACTCTTTCAGAAAGACGAAACTCCGAGTGAACTGAACAAAGCAGACTGAGACTGACTTAAATTCCTTCAGTAGGGGATAAAAAGTGGATTAGCATTCGTTAACAGAGATGAAAAGCATCAAATCCGAATCTGAGATCTTGAGAGATCGAATCATAGCTATGTAAAGTAGCCTTGGGCTGAGACGTGACCTCTTCTCCTCGTTTTCATTGGGTCATTCACTCGCCTACAGGTGAGAGAATAAAGATGAGTTCACAGCTTATGAAACCATTGCTATTATTGTTCCCAAGAGTGAAGAGTCGACAAAAGTTCACCACAAAAAGCATAGTCACAAGGGCTGAAAGAAGAGTGATTTGAATTAGCCTCGGGTAACTTAACTACCTTTCCGGAAGACCTAGAGTCACTCGCTTCCTTTGGAACAAGAGTAAGAACTCATAGTCATTGCCTTTCGACTGGCATTATCACACCTTCTTTCATCCATTTTTCATTTGCTACAAGAGGAGTAGCAAGAGATTTGCAACCAAACATCTTGAACAACTTATTCGATTTTCAGCATCTTTTTCCGGCGACTGAGAAGGCTTTTTAGAGTTGTTTTCTTATGCTTAACATTCCAGGATGAATATTTTTAGTTATGTTTGTGGATGTGGTGTTTGGTTGATGTATATGAGTTTAAGCATTACCACACGCTTCTTTTAGAGAAATAAAATAGAGTCTCTTAGTTCAAATCCCTACCTATGGCGGAGGAGACCTCAAGTAACGTAACCGGGCCAACCCAGAAGCCGATCACACCCATGGGAAGCAGGCTGAGTGACCACTCCAGTTTGATGATCACTACTGTGAAGTTGGATGGAAGAAACTACTTAGCCTGGTCTCAGTCGGCAAGGATGTTCATAGGGAGCAGAAGGATGAGCCGAACGAGAGCGAGGCTAGTCTCAGCGGAAGGGCTTTCTCAAGTCTTTCTCTCGTTTCGGAAGCACTCTCCTCATTCTTTCGTTAGGGCGACTGCTGCCCCCGTATAGCGACTCTCTGCTGCTTTTACTTAGCTGTTTGGTTTGCTCCTGCCTTTGTATCTGCTATGAGTGAATCTACTCTGGGGTGAAACAACCACTGCGATTGCCTTTGACCATACCTTTACCTATGCCTATATGAATATCTTCAAGTTGCAGATCCAAAGCGAGTAGTTGCTTCAGTTGAGCCTAAGACACGGGGTGTCCAACCGCAAACAACCAAATGGACTCTCCTTTGGTTGGACATACTACGCTGAGTAGTACCGCTCGCCGTGAGCGAGTAATCTTTGCATACATGCTTACTTCATCTTGACTTCTTACACCTGCTGCTGGGCAAAGAAATGCTTCCAATTCGTTTGGTCTGGGCTCGATCCCTTCAACCGGGTCGCAAGAGAAAAGAGAAACTCTTCTTGTTAGCAGCTTTTTCAACCTCGGATGAGGAGTAGTTTAGAAGTAAAGTAAACGCCCGAAAGGAGAATTTTTAATGAATTGAATAAAAAAAAGGCTAACTGAACGTCTTTCATTCCTCATCCCTGAACCCGAAAAGACGAACTTGCTTGCGGAGCTAGACCTCTCCCGATGGTGTGTGCTATACCTGGGCTTTCTGTCTGAAAGCAATGTTACAGCCTCTCCTTTCAGGGTCGGTTGTGAGGTAGTGCTAACTAACTCGTTCGACTAAGCAGGAGAGGAACGAAGGTAGATGTAATAGAGTTCCAGGTCTGAACTAAGCTCTTCCTGGTATACAGGCCACAGATAGTACGCTTTGGAGTGAGAAGACCTGGGTAGGTGGATTCTCTTCCCTCATCTGCTATCTCATTATTACCAGCAAGCGAGGAAGATAGGAAGGAGGTAGCGGGTGAGGAAGTTTCATCTGCTGATAGTGAGGAATCATAATCTATGGACTCTGCAGTTCCTGAATCTTCTCTTTCAAGATCTATTCCGGAAGATGTATTACCTGCTGCTAGCCTGCTTCTCTTTCTAGCAAGCAAGTCCGTCCCTGTGGACGAGCGCTGATCATCCATATTACCGGCAAGCCTGCAAAGTAAGCCTCTCATCTTCAGTTCCCGCACTCTCAGATTCAGGAGGAGGAGCTATTACATACATATATTCCCTATCTCGCAGACCACTAAGGGATTCAATTACAAGACCTTCCCTTGAACCGCAACCAGCCCGTCATCCTAGCCCGCGCACCCAACTCCCACTCCCAACGGTAGATGTTATCCCGGATTTCTGTTTCCGAATCTGAATCTCTTTCTCCGGCACCCGAGGAACGAAGTCTGAAGTGAGGGCTATTCTTGCGATGATCGGAAAAGTTTGCTCTTTCCTCGTACCTATGATATTACTACTAAGAATCTTTCACATCCTCACTTTCAACAGAAGAGGGCTTTGCTGTTGGGCACAAAATGTACTTCCTTGCTTTCTTATAAAAGAGAGATCTTCCCTCTAGGATCGATTCTCCCCGTGATAAAGAAGAAGAGTCTGGTTCAAGGGCGGTACTTATCCCAACAAAACCACTAGCCCTAGGATGTTCTCCCTCTTTCCGATCGGATCTACTTCCTCGCTATCCCTAATGCCGACTTCTTCGGCAAGATCTTCGTCAACAGCATCTGCCTCTTTAGCTGGAGCTTATTCGCTCACTCTAGAACTGCCATTAATTGATGGCTCGGGAAGAGCTTGCTTTAGAGATTCTATCCCAAGGGCCAACTCTCCAACACTTGCTCGGTATCCTTCTCTTTCATTGTACCTAAGGGATCTTCAAAGACGGTGAAAGATGAATGAGAGAAGCAGGGTTTGGGTGAAACCCAAGGAGAGACGACTCAAGTAAGCCAGAGTAGGTTCCCGAATCTAGTGTACGAGAGAGGAAGGTAGTTCAAGGATTCAACATGAAAAGCGGTCAGTGAAAGAAGTAGCTAACTAACAAGTGCTAGAGATATCTTCCTGGTCGAAACATTAGATAAAGAGATCGAGCACGGTCTTCTTGATCTTATTCTGAACCGGACATAGTAGAATTGAGCTCAATCTTACTTACAAGCGAAGTCGGTTACCTGGTCTTCCCCCCGTTGGTGCTACCCTCAGCAGTTCACGAATCAGTTGAGACCGTAGCTATTCTTTCAAATGCAGCTATTGAATCAGCTAATACAGCTGTTATTGAGGAAAGTGAGGATAGAGAATCAGCTCAATGGGCAAGCTCTCTTCCTGGTTCTGTTCTATGGCCAACTGGATAACTAGCAAGTGGAGAAAGTCTTCACGTACTCTCTTCTGATGAACCTAACTGTGAGTATCCTCAGAAGCGAGATCTCCCCTTGGGAGAGCCACGTACGCAGAGAGGGGACCGATACTGTCTATTGCTGGCTGGAGGGAGAGCGGAGCTAACCTGGGAGAAAGAGCTGATGAGGGAAGCTTCTCTGAGAGGAAAGACTTTCGAGGTCCTATTTTAATTTAATAAGATATCTTTCATTCCCTTGAGGTTGATTAAGAGATTACTCTAAAGTCGAGATCCCTTAACTCTTTAGAACAGTTCGGTGAAATAGCTGCATTTCCTTCAAGACCTTGAGATAGATGCTCGGGTCTCGGATCACCATTTATTGCTTATATTAAGAGAAGGGAAAGAGGCTTGCAGGCCGGCTAGAGATTGTTCCGGAAAGCAGGAGTCAAGATGTAGTCACACCCGGACAATAGAACTCAGACTCTTTATCAACCTGGGGCAGAATTCCCCGTTCGTTCTTGAATAAGAGTAAGTTCCGAGTCCCAGGAATGGGATCCCCTAGCAACAGTTCACCACTTGCCCAAAGAACCGGGGTGAAGACAGCGGAAAGAGCTCACTTCTCCGAGAAAGATGGTTGAAAGGATGATCTCACGTATTCAATTTCATCTTCGTTCTGTCATGTCCGAAAGTGGAATTCAAAGGCTGGTGTCTCGTATTATAGATGAGTTGTGTGACCTGGGCAAAGATCACCACTAGCCCGACTTGTGCTAACTCTTATTTGGGCAAAGCCTAAACCGTTGTGAATTCCGTTTCACTCGTTAGTTCTTGTCCCCTTTCTGACCAGGAAAGTTAACCTTGCATAAGGATATCCGATATCCCAGCTCGAAAGACATTTCCGTATTAAAAAAAAGTTTTTTGTGGTTGGAAAATAAGGTATTTCATTCTCCGGCTATTTACTTGATAATTGCACTTCAAAGGTATAGCAGCTTATTAGGAAAAGCACCTCCATGAGGTCGCGGACCCACTACACAGCAATTAGAAACACATAGAGCAAGCACGAGCACGCAGGATACTAACATGAAATTTTGACAAAAAAGAAGGCCATTCTCAGTATTTAGAAACATATAGCAAAAAGCTGTTTGATAGAAAGTTGGATTCGTTTGATAGTATAAAACCTTTAACCTAATAGGGCACCAAGCCAGCTTCCACTTGTGTCTCCTGGGCCGGTTCGGTTGACCCTTTACCAAACCAAATAAGACAAGTCCCACCTAAAAGGCAAGTTCCTAACTAAGAAACCTAAGCTAAAAGCGAAAGTGGGGTGTATCTATAGTCGGCTTTGGCGCTTCACAGCTCCACAATACAATCCCGCTTTATCTAAAAGAAGCTTCGCAAAGTGCACTCTCAGTTCCCTTCGTACGACGGGGCTCCTGCCATTCTTCCCTCTATGGAACCTGGTCGAATCCTCTCCTTTACAGTCGAGTCACTTGGGCAGTACCTCAACTACGTTATAATAAGGGGTCTTGGCAATCTGCCCAATATCGTATAAAGCTGCTGCTACTTCGTCCCCTTCCTTGCCAGCTTCAATCAATCGTATTTCTTTCGTGAAAACGGAAACGTACTTTATTAAGGATGATGCCTGTTCCCTGCCGAGTGAAGGAGAGATTGTCGTACTTATGGGGAACCCCAGGTCTGGGAGTCCTGAGAATACTGAATACGAGGTATCATTTAGTATCTGTTGACCAGACTAGTCTCGTCCCATCTGGGCTCTTTTCTTTGGCTGACATATCAAAAGGGTAGGATTCCGTTCCGAGGGGGTGAGGCTGCCGCGCTTGGTACGGTGAGTTGATAGCTATGGATCAAAGATAAGGGCATATGTGATATCCATTCCGGTTCTTGATGCCCCTAAGGCAAAAGAGCTAAAGAAATGTTCTAGTCAAGTCGAGAGCTAGAGAGAGTAGATGATACGTCCAAGGGTGAAGCTAAGGCTTATCTGGCCACTAGGGAGTCATCAAAGTATGAGTCCATACATTTGCTAGCTAATACTGGATCGTCAAAGACCTGATTCTATTTCTTAATATCGTACGTCTCCCTCCTAAGGGATCTAATTCGAACTCCTTCCCTCACTTCGTTCATGATAGTCGGTCGAGTGGCCACTCTTCCCCTTTATAGTGGAGTTTCGCCTCTTTCCTTGGCCTTATCTTTTGAGCTTTTTGTCTTGTAATCAAGCGCGAATCAAATGAACCTCCATCCTATCTATGGGCCTGTACCTAAACTCTGAAAGCGAGAACCTCTATTGTCGTCCCACATTCCGAAATGAAAGAAAGCGGTAACTCGAATTCTGTTTATCTTCTTAACAGTAGAGCCACTCCCATTCCTCTCGCTTTCAGCGGACAGACCTAGAAATTTAGTACGCGTGAGACCTAATTTATCATCTGTACGCCTCCCCCTTCTACCCTCCTGGTCCTTTTCAAGCAAAAAAACAGCGACCTCTTGCCTCCATTTCCAACTGGCGAAGGGCAGGTTGGGAGCTGGGAAGAATACGAATCTTGCAAGAGGTGCCATCCTGACCAGGAGGAGGTGATGGGGAAGCTGCTTGCCGACTTATACTCAATTGAAGGGTAAAGTATGAATCAAATAGTTCAGTTGTTGCGCCCTATATCCTAGTAAAGTTCGAACCGTTTCCAGAGCGAAGGATTTCGATCTTAGACTGAAAAATGAAGCGCATGAACTACCCCTATTGACCTAAATTGACCTAAAAGGTCAGCCCCAGTCAGTGCAGTCTGGATCTTTATGATTCAACTTCTCTTTGCAAGCTAGCCCGGTGCCCCATAAACCAGCTCTTCTCAGAACCCAGGATAAAGACTAAAAGCTGTCTCTTGAGCTCGGGTAGCTCCTTCTTAATTGATTGCAAAATCTTAATCGAATTGCCATGCTCTAATCAAGGAGCGACCAATGAAAATAGAGTTACAAGTTCTAGGGCGAAGGACTCTGATCCTGGGTTTTTGAACATCAAGCTTGTGGACAGGCCTCTCTCTTCCTTCTTGCTTCACACCAGCTATTGACCCAATTAACTTAAGAAACCAGCCAAGCAATGGCCTTGTTATTTATAGTTATTTATAAGGGGTGTGGCTATGCCGTGTTCTCGGTGTATGCGTGAAGTGAATCTTCTATACCGTCCATAGTTTGCGGGCAATTCATTTTCATGCATTTTGGACCGTTGTCGCTGGAGATTGCACTTAGTGCTAGGCTTCCGCTGTCGCCCAGCTGCTTCAGTCTCTTTCTCTTTATCCGCATTCCCATACGGATTAACAAGCCTTTCTGTACTCTCTTCCTAGCATTAGAAAAGTCGTCTAAATCTACTAAATAAGAAAAAATCCTCCGGGTAGAAAGGTTGAGCGGAGGCAGGCAAGTTTGTAAAGTAGAGTTTCTCGGCCTACTCCTTCGTTTTTTAAAAAGGACCAACGAGGATGAAGAAGAAAAGGGGGGCGGAGGGAAGGAGTAGTATAAGAGTGGCTCGGTAGGATTTCTCAACTGTCGATCGACGCGACAATCATGCCTGCTTGACAAAGCCTTTTTCAGTCTCCCAATAAACGAAAAAGGATTGCTGGTGACACGAAAGCTGTGCTCGACGCTCTCTTTCCTATTCCACTGCGCTAAGTGGTCTTTCCCTTGCTGGCTGGATGACTACTATGGACAAAGATGACGACTACTCCCAGTCTCATTTACTGCTAACCATAGAAAGAAGAGCAACCGAGCCCAACGAACCAAAGAAAAGATTTGAACCCATGAAAAGCATAGCCATCCCATATGACTCTAGAAATTCCTTAAGAAAGCGAGAGAGCTCAGTCCTAAAAGCAGATCGCCCTGCGCTCCTTGAATCTTTCTTACTCCGTCTACAGAGCATGCCACTATGCGTAAGACATTGAAATGGAATGGCTAGCAAGACACTAAAGCAGGAAAGGAGGAAAGCAGCTTCCAAAGGAAAAGGGCAAAGACTGACTTGATTCTTTGCTCTTCGACAGCCGTGAAAGAAAGGGCTTCCTGATTCCATTGCTCCAGAATGAGCTTGCGTCGGGCTCACTCTTCGCTCCTCTCCTTACAGTCGACTATCTTCGATCCTACTATTTATTAGTGAAAACGGAATCGTTAAACTGAATAGATAGAGTTAGATCCGCTTAGCTATTCTAGCCAAGGAAAGATGTCCAATTCCATGTGTTAGGCAGAGTGACATGTTTCAATCCCATAAAGAGAGCATAGATATTGACAGAAGAGAGCGAGCACAAGAAAGGGCCGAGCCGAAGCAGGACATACATATCATATTAAGAAGCGTCAGTTTTCTTAATACCTGGCCTCGCGCTGGCAGTGACGTGGGTCCCGAGTTACCTTCAATATCTCTGATTAGAGACTTGGCGAGCGTGGCTCGGTCTCATGCATCTCTCGAATAGGCGGCTCGAGATCCCCTTCTTAGCGCCCACAGAGCGGTAACTGGTCAAGTAGAAAAGAAAGTGTATCTATTTCATCTGTTCATTTATCTTTTATAAGGAATAGTTATTTCTTTCTTAATCAGACGATTTCTCGCCTCTCATGTATGATTTTGATTAATGTGTGGTATTTAGTACTAATAGTTAGTCTCAATCGACTGAAACCTTCACTCCACAATTCCAATTTTATACTAGAATGAGGTCAATTAGGATTTATAGAATTATCAAGAGTACGATATTCTATGTATAGGCAAAGGTGGGAGAAATGAGAAAGAGACTCACATGTTGGTTCACCAAGTGAAAGAAGGAAGAAAAAAGAGGTACTTGCTAGAGGACGGGTTACTCTACGTCAAGGGCGGGGAATCTGGGGTTCAAAAAATAGCAATAGCTAATTTTTAAGCATAGTGGCCATTGAAAAGAGTGCCGAGTCATCAGTCCCACAGCCTAGTCTTTCAAAGAGAACAGGGGATTTGCCCACTACTAGAACGAGGACAGGCCTCTCGGATGAAGTAAGAGCGCATTCCATGTCCAATTCTATTCCTGAAAACAGCCAAGCAGGGGATTCGTTCACAAGAGAAGATCCAATTCTTTCACACGGAAGGACTCTCTCTTATTGGCTTAGCCTTTCGAGTTGCGAGTTGAAGGTACGTCGTTAGGCTGCTCATTCTGCTCTCATTCCTGGTAAATCCCAATTCTTCCTGAAAAGAAAAGAGGACATTCACAGCCTATTCTTTGTGCGTGGGTGTGGACATAAATTAGTCAGGAAAGATAACAACAGATAAGAGGAAAGGGCTTACGCCGAATGCCAACCGAAACCCTATCTTCTTTGAAAAAAAAGTAAGAGAAAAAGAAATTCTCTTGAAGTAAAGCACTGAACGAAACCTGCATTTGACAAACAGGATTGAGTTTCAAGGGCTTTGCCCTATCCGGTATTCCCGGGAGCGAAAGCCTTACTCTTGGACAACGGGATAGATCTATACACAATATTCATTGCCTCGACTAGCATTAAGACATTCCATAGCCTTTCATGCTGACTTACCAAGAGAGGTCTCCAGTAAATAAAGGTATGGTACCAGCAGTTAAAAAAATCCAGTTAATAAGAAGAAAAGAGCTAGAGCCAGAGAAGCCTTATAAAATCAAAGTCCAACTAAGCATCTTCATGGCGATCGCTAGGTAAGTCTCCTAGAATGGCAGGATGGTGCCACCCGTCCAGAGTGGCCCTTTCCATTCTATCAGCGGGACACAAGGCTCTCCTCGGCTTTGAGCTCTTCCCCCGATGCCTTCATGCTCCTTTACCGAGCATAGGACTAGCTTGATTTTTGGTAGACTGATCGCTAATCACTAATCAATAAATTGCGTTTGTAAGATGCTCGTGGATCTTTGATTCTTTTAGACAAGTCGTTGGTCTTTTCCTTTGACCTGGTATGAATAGTAAATTTATATAGTCCCGGTTGATGCTGCTGACATAGATGTAGATGGGGCGCTTTCAAAAGCCCTTGATTAAGAGGTTGAGGGGGCCTCCGATCCTCTTTCGTGTGCAACGGTTAAGAGTGGAAAACAGCTCCTCTAACTTGAGTGGCTTTTCGCTCCGCAAGGAACTCTTCCCCTTTCAATCGAAGGTGCTGGCTACTCAAGAAATTGCATATCATAAATAAAGCCCTTGCTCGGGCACAGCCAGACTTTGACTTTGATTCCTTAGCAAAAGAACCGAAGCCGATGGATGGTCGAGCTTCCGCCCTGCTTCTCTTCGCCTCAGTCTTAGGAAGAGTAGGAGTTCTGCTTTCTCACCCCTACGATAGGGCCCAAGCCTTCCAGTCTTCTAAATCGTAGAGCCAGTCTATGATGTTACAGGTGGAGAACCATTTCGGACTTTCTTAGTTGGCTAAGGTTCCCTCCTCTTTTTCTCTTACTTAGTCTACCCTCTCCCCCAACCCCGACGAAAGGACTTTTTTTTCTTTGTCTGCCGAATGTGCGGCCGGCTCTTAGCTTTCCAATAGCTCTGAATCTCCCTTCGGGAATGTAGTCCTGCAGGGAATGAATCCCCATCAGAGGAATTCTCTCCGTACCTACGCCCTCCCTCTAAGTCTTCCGTCTGTCGTTCGAAGCCTTCTAATCGGCTAAATGTGTGTGTGCCTTTGAATCGAGTGAAATCTTTCTTCCCCTTTGAAATCCATTCTTGGTTTCAACTTGCTGAGTCTCGGGTCTGGTATAGACTCCTGTCTTCATTGCTTGTTCCCTTCTGAGAAAGCGTCAATGACTTCTCGTCCCTAGCGGCCATGGTCTAAAGGGAGGCTCACTTCTTCTCTCATGCTTCTGATGGGTCTAGAAAAGACGCATCCACCTCTTATAGGCATCTGGTCACTCATTCGGATTGAGATTCATCCAAGTCTACCGTAACGGCAGCTAATCCCTCCCTATTTCACTTTGACTCTTTTCAGGGCGGGAAAAAAGACCGGCTCTCTAGTTCTGTCATGGTAGGGGGCAAGGTGCTGACCGATGTCGATTAGGAAGCAGCTCCTGTTGTAAAGAACGGCGAAGAAGAAGCATTTTAGCATTCACCTGTCCGCCCTTCTTTATTTGAATTTTATGGAATGCTCAAGCCTAGTGAGAACAGAACTCAAGTCGATTCGAATGACTGGATCCGCTGGAACTAAGGCTATTTCCAATGCCCGAAAGTAAGGCACTTGAAAGAGTGGTCAGTGAGGCTCAATTCTGTGTATTGATTCCGGGCATAAGGAATTCACTAAGTATAATAAGATTCTCCGATTCAATAGAAGGGGATGCCCCCAATGCGGTAATAGCCGGTAAAGACCTACGTTATTCACAATAGGTGAACTTGCTAGAATGCAGTTTAATAAACAACTATCGGTAACTGGCTTAAAAGCTCCCCTACGTCAGTTGGCTGAAAAAGCAATTTCTCCTTTCTTTACGGTAAATTGAAAGAAGTCCCAACCACGCCTCGATACTTTCGACATTAGTGATTTGCTCTGAATCTGGCCCCTAAACCAAGGCAAATAGCCCATAATACATAACAATAACATATGAATCCGACTGATCGGACCGAACTGCCAAGGATATTATCTACTATCACTTCCTCTGCCTCATTCTGTCTGACTTCTGTGGCTTTTGCCGGTAACAAGGATTGCAGAGAGTACCAGAGTCTGACTTGGCGAGGTTAATTCTTTGTCGTATTAGAGTGCTCCTGCGCCAGTAAGAGCGGGGAGGAGGATGGAAGGCAAGAAAGTGTGTTAACCACAAACCATTCTATCGCCGTATCAAAGCAAGAGATTGGGCGCTAATTCAACTCTATAGAAGGACATGGCTGCGATCAATATCAATGACTTCAACAGGGACCATCAGGGATCGGGCAAGAAGGAAGGACTGGTCTCTTCAGCTTTCATGGCTCGTGAAGGTTGTCCAACAGAGAGAAGACCTTTTTAGAGGCTCTTCAAGACAAGACTTGGGCAGCGGAGACAAGGGCATGTTGGGTGAATCGAATACGCTACTACGGCCGTGCAACAAAAGTGAGCCTCGGAGAATTAGTTAATGCGACATCTGACCTGCAAATAGAGTATGTTTGCCAATATGTAGGTTCTTGCAATCAATGAGTTACTAATACTTTCACCTAGGGGCGGTTCAGTCGATAGAATGAGTTCCCGTTCCCTCCACAGATGAGTGGCAAGAGTTTCCTAGAGGGTCAGGTTCATTCCTGAGAATGCTAATGGAAGACTAGCTATCGAGTCAGTGAATCGAGCTAGAATGGCTTAAAATTGACTTATATCGAGAGAGACTGGGACCTTGACTCCAGTAAAAAAGGCTGTTTAGAGCTCGAAAAATGGTCCTACAATGGCTTTTCCAATAGATAGAAGACTAGTTCGTCTGAAAGTGACTAAGACGACGATTAGGACTTGCTTAAAGGGGACTGAAAGCAGGTCCCCGAAGGGAAGTGAAAGATTCTTTGACCAGCGGCAAGTCGTGCGACAGACGCCTAAGCACTCCTTTTTCTCTTCTAAGTGCTCCGCCTCTATCTCTTTTTCTCCCAGAGGAAGAACCCAACCATCGAAGAGTATCATGACCACGGCTATAGAGTGGAAGATGTACTCCCCGAATTCTCTCCTGGAGAGCTGCGGGTATTGAAGTAACAATATCTGGAAGGTGCATTTGGTTAGAAAAGACTTTGGTTCACACACATGCTGTACTTTAATTGTATCTCATGTTTATTACATCCGTACCTCAGTCTTTCTTCTCTGGCTTGGTTTATGTCAAATCAAGAAACCAGCTTCGTGACCATAGGACAAAGAGTTCTTGCAAGGCCTTTTAAGTAAGTCCTCTTTAGCATCTTTCATTTATGTAATACTAGATATATATATTATATATATGGCATTGGTTGGTTTTAGGATTCGGTTCCATTATGGTCATCCGGGCATCTTTGATAGAATTTTCCACATTACCCGTGGTAGCATCAGTAAGGCTTCTCGGGGCATCAATTTGAGCGGGGGTATCTTTGCCTCCTGATAAAAATAAATCTTTTCTATCATGGATACAAGGAATTTGATTTACTTTTGATATGACTTTTGCCTCTGGAAGTTTCAATTCAACACTGAGGCGTGGAAATGTCACTCACTATGAGTATATTCAGGTTGGGGAGGGTAGAGATGTTGGGCTCAACCAAATCTCTCTCTTTGAAGCAAAAGTGGCTTGTGGTAATGGAGAGCAGACACTCAGCAGGGATATCTATTGATTAGGGCACCGTTTCGACTTCTTCCGCATGTTGTTGTGTTTGTTATTTGACGACAGTAGGATTTTATGCAATGGTAATTCTTTTTCTTGCTGAATGAAAGCTGAACTTTGTTTTTCATATATTACAGCTAATTCCAATGACAACTCATCTTAAAGCGCTTAATATTAAATAGGAAAAAATTGAGAAGATGAGATATATATTTATATACTTTTTTTTTTCTAGAAAGATCTATTTATATAGCATTGAATGTGCTTTAGAGATTCCTATTAAAGTCTAATATGGGTTCTTTCTTGCAGTTGGTTGTCATTACAGTCTATGTTTACTTATATTGAAAACTTTACCTGTCATTGAGTGGGCTGGAGAAGGCAAAAGTTAAATATGCTAGGGCGAAGGGAGACAATGCTCTTAAGGCAGCCATGGCTTCACAATCTGTTGTTCAATTAGGTCTTTGAATGGCTTTGCCCATGGTCATGGAAATTAGAGGGTTTAGAACTGCATTAAGTGACATAATAATTATGCAGCTTGCAGCCGTTTTCTTTACTTTCTCTCTTGGTACAAAGGTTCACTATTACGGACGAACAGTCTTGCATGGTGGTGCAAAATACAGAGCAAGCGGGCGCGGTTTTGTGGTCAAGCATGAGAAGTTCGCCGAGAACTAAAGGATGGATGTACTCAAGAAAAGTCACTTTGTGAAAGGGCTGGTATGATATTACTGATAGCTTTTCAGATATATGGTTCAGCAGCACCTGACACCACATCCTATACCTTCCTTACCCCATAAATAGATCTATAGGGGAAAAACACCCGTCATTTGAGCATCCCTCCTGAAATTTCCTTATGCCAGTTCTCTCTCTGCAGCAGCCTTCGATCTAGTGTTCACGCTTCGGTTCTACTCTACTAGACATCGGGGCACAAAACATCCTTCTTTTTCTGCTCCGAACTTCAGTGTCAGCAACTCCATTCCTTCTGGTGGGAAGTAGTCTAGGGTGCCTGCGAACGAAGAGCTGAGACATCTCCTGCTACTTGCGCGGCGGCTTATCAGCCCGTAGCTTGCTTGCAGGCCCTTGAAGAAGGATCAAGAAAGTCACCATCGGAAGTTGTAGTTCGCTGGAACCTCTAGTGGTGGAATTCACTGAAGCAGTGGGCGTGGCAGAGGAAGATCTTTCTATGGGTAGAGTGGTTTAAGCAGGGGCATGAATAGATCGTGAACTCTTTCAGACCCTCAAAGCGGATTCATTCGATTTCAGCGAGTGAGAGGGGAAAGCAGGAACGGTGAAGTAGATTGTCATTCCGTTGAGGACTTACCCGAAACAGTCTAATCTTTTGATTGGGACTCATCTTTCATATTTTGTAAACTCCGCTCCAATCATAAATAAAAGACACAGATGAAACTGCCTTAGCCCATAGGAAAATCAATACAAGGAAAGGAATGAAATCCCACTTCCTATAGATCCCAGGTTCTAGCTTCATACTATACTGGATAGCTAGAAAGATAAGAATACAAACTTACAAATTGAACTCATTATGGAGTTCTCTTTCTGGTCCCTCAATGTCCAGTCTTGACAATGGTCAGACCTTAACACACTTTTGCTATACAGCTTCACTCCTATTACAAGACAAGAAGTAACGAAGGCAAGGGAGAGGGAATAAAAGAAGACCGGTGGTAGAGGAATTCTACTCTCTGAGCTTCTTCTAAAATCTACGAATGCGTAAGAAGGAGGAAACTTTACATGACCGAGAGTCAATCCAAGGCAATCTTCCTCAAGCGGAAGTACTCTTAGAAAGGTTTAGGAACTTAAAGAGAGGAGTGAAGCTGCTTGACCGAACTCAAATGACTGGTGCAAAACAAAAGAAGTAAGCACCTCTCTTCCTACCCATGGCTCTCTTGTTCTTCATGATGGGTCTCCACCGGCTAATGGCACTCAATTTCGTAGCACCATTGGATCTGTGTGCCAATCCTGTTTTCCATTCTCGCATGAAGCACATTGCCATTGATTATCATTTTGTGCGTGATAAAGTATCTAAATGCTTGCTTCAAGTGTCTCGTGTCTCAACCAAACCAAGGATCAACTCGCCGATGCTCTCACGAAATCATTATCCCAGCAACGGTTCTCAATCTTACGGTCCAAGATTGGTGTCTCCAATGAGAGCACCATCTTGCGGGGGCGTATAAGTGATAAGGGTCCAAGGTTTTCATCACCAGCAAAATCCTCTATCAAGAGAAAGTTTTTCTCTCCACCTCCACAAATCTTGGCTAGATAACCAACTAACAGAGAGAAAGACTCTCCTGTAACTAACTTAGGACTCTAGAGATATGGTTGTAATCTTTTCTTTTTTGTTTGAAATTGCCTAACATGTTGTATCATATACTATATATACTGTTTATACACAGTTGAGATCAATGTACAATTTTCCTTGAATCTCAACCATTCTGTTCTATTCTTATATACTCATATGATCCTTGGTGCTTTAGTAGGCGCAGGAATTACATGATCTACAGATACAGAGTTTCCTTCATCTGACCATAGACTAGAGCCACTTTTGATTCTGCAATGTTTTTTTAATTACTCCAGATTCTTTCATTTCCTTGTAAAGATCATTTCCTTCACGAGTACGCTCCCCCACTCCGCCGAATAGTCCGATTTTTCCTCCACGGCGATAGGGGGCTAAAAGATCTACTACTTTTATTCCTGTTTCAAAAATAGAAAATTTTGTATCTAACAAAATAAAGGCGGGCGCAGATCTATGAATGGGGGATGTTGTGCGAGTATCTACAGGGCCTAAATCATCAACAGGTTCGCCAAGCACGTTGAAAATTCGTCCTAGAGTAGCCCTGCCGACTGGAAGACTTAGAGGAGCTCCCGTGTCAACCACTTCCATTCCTCTCATTAGACCATCTGTAGCACTCATAGCTACAGCTCTAACTCGATTATTTCCTAATATAATAATTGCTGTACTTCACAAGTCACATTCATTTCTTGACCGGTAGTCTCTACCTTTCACTACCAGAGCGTTGTAAATATTAGGCATCTTGCCCGGTCTTAGGTGTAGCCTTTCCCCCCGGCCAATGATTTGAGCGATACGTGTCCCCGGTTCTTTTTTTGCAAGTTAAACTTGCAAAATGGCTAGTCAAGCATAAGAGTAGGGATAAGCCCTGTAAGCCAATATGGATTTCTTTATCCTATATAAGATGCTTTCCCATATATTTTTAGTGCTGTTATATTATATATAGTAGCCGGCCTAGTGGCTATCCTCTTTCCTGCAGTCCTAAGCTAAGTCCCTGTCCTTATCTATGGGCTGGAGATATGAGAGTTTTGGATTATGAAACAAGAGCATTCTAGACTTCTCTGTCTATAGCTCTCTCCTTTGTCTATTATATTAATGTCTAGGATTCCGTCCCTCATTCCTATGCTCTAGTAGGCCGGGAAATGCTGCCAGAGATTAAGATGGAGTTTAAGACTAGCCCGCCGTTCTTCCTCGATATCTTGAGTTAGGAAAACCGGATACAGAGAAGGCTACGGAGAAGCAACTATTTCTATTGTTTATGATATTCCTCTTGGCCCGCCGCCTTCTCAATCGGGATAACTGTCAAGATTAGCCTACCGATGGATTCAGACAGATAGAATCCATTACTTACGTCATTTTTGGAAGGATTGAATTTCGCTGATCGGATCGCCACACCGGAGTATCCCGCCAACAGTCTCACAGCCAGACATGACGGATAAACTTGATCAATCGAAAAGGCCGGACACTTCGACAGTCACTCACTACCCTTTTAGATAGAGAGAGCCTTTATCTATCTAGAGCTAGAGATAGGCCCAAAGTCTTATGTATGATGGTCGTAGATGGTGTGGTCTCAAGGGTTAACCCCGGAAAGACAAGACCACTCCCTGCTCGAGGAACGTAGTCACTAGAGCGAAGCGATAGGTTGGTTTAGGCCCCGAGCCTGGACTAAGAAAGATGTGCCACATATACCACCTGTGATGTAACCTGACTCAATTACCATCCTATTACTAGGAATCGATCGAGGAGACTAAATCGAAGATCTTCCACAGACGATCGAATTGAATTAGTTCAGGATCACTCTTTTGAGCTTTCCAATGAGTCATAACCGTAGGACCTTCGAAGATTGATTCTATGGTAGCATCCGGGTTGCTAGTGGTAACGGCGTACCAACTAACATAACGTAACCAACTCTGAATCCGGAGGGATCACTCGAGAAAATCTCTTGTGCCTTCCGATAGGTGGAGCTCCTCCGGAGCAAGCTTAAGCTCGCGAGGACGAAGCTCATGTCTTAGGTAGTTAAGAATAACACCCTTGACATTAGGATGAAGAGGGAATCCCCTTCCTAACCATAGGTCAAGAGGGAGGTTGGCTTACATAGCCCGAAGCCTTTCGCTTCGCTCGAGTAACTTCGTACCTTTCGATCTTTAAGCTACGGGTATGGTAGAGCTCGGAAAGTGTCCTAAAACCCGCACCAGCAAGCCGAGAGATCGTTGAAAATCGCCGACACTGATACTTGAGTTGAACGGCAATCGCCCCATACCATAGGGATGATGCGCATTCAACAGGGCCAACGATGAGACAGGAGAGAAATCCTTAGTCAGACCATCAGCAGCCACCAAGAGGATCCTTTTCAGGACTCCCATCATGACCGGCTGGTCTTCGAAGACCCGCTGCCGGGTGAGACACGAATTAGAGAAGGAAAGAGTCGGGTTATTACCAAATATTCACATAGACCCTCTTTACAGTTGATGCCCTTTTCTCCGAAGATAGACAGGGGTAATGGGTATACCACCCAACAAAGTCAACTGGCATAGGATATATCATTCTAAATCCTATGTTGGTGGCCGTTCCTTGCCCCGAGGCTGTAACCTAAGTTACGACCTCTCCTTCTATAACTGAGCTCACCACTGTGAACTCCCCTAGATGAGAACCCTCATTGCCTTTGGAAGGCACCTTGGTATGACCTAAGGAGTGGACTGTCACTGAATTCCATCAAAATCAAATGAGCAACCGTTACAACAATCATGTTAGACTAAGAAGAGCCTTGGGTTCCAGTCCCTTGGACAGACCGTCCGGAGTCCAGACCGCTGCTGCGAAACATACGACTCGATGTTAATCAAAGTTGGTACGCTCGGAAGGGTATGACCCTCTCAGCCATCGGGATTTCATTTCTCCCGTGACGTCCAATAAGAGCACCTGCTTTCCTAACCTAAAGTTTTTCCATCCTTTTTCAAGATGACCTGGAATGGCTTGACTGAATGGATTGAATGGACTGCTATCGTGCTACTGGCTTGAGACTTCCTGTTCTATTGGAAGAGAGATGAGATTCCTTCGGGACAGACTCCATTCCGAATGCCAATAAGACCACTTCCTCAATCCTGAGCATCATTTAACTCAAGAGCCTTGCGGCACTCCCACTTCTACTGGATCTCAAACCGGAAAGAAGAAATAAGGAAATCATTTAAAAACCTGCAAACTTGTATCTCGGAACAGACACTACAACTTCCATTAAGCCATCTTCCTCAATGAATTAAGCTTTCTATCAATGGATGGCAGGGAACACCACCCTCAACATCCATGAAACTTAGAAAAAGATCTAGGTTTGCCCATCGTACAGGGGAGGGTTAACAAGGAGACCTTCCAATTCATTTTTGAAAAGGTCAATAGCCGGCTTTCGGGGTGGAAAGCAAACCTGCTCTCGGGCTGGTCGCCACACCCTCATTCACGCCACCACCTCCGCCATTCCCTATATGCAATGTGTTGCGAATTGGATTGATGATCTTGATAGAGCTCATAGGAAATGGAGATCCACAGACCAGAGTAAGCAAGCGATTGCACCTTGTAAACTGGGAGACGTTTAAAAGAAGCAAGTCTCAGGGGGGCTCTTATGGGTATGCATGACGTGAATAGGCTTTCTATGGCTATGTCAATTGCAATTGGATACTCCTACAGGAATTGGAAGCTCAATGGAACCAGATAATCCGCGCCCGCTACCACATTGGAAAGGGTTCCCTTGTATTCCTATGTATAGGTAGAATAGGTATAGGAAATGACTTCGTAGGTCGAGTAGATTCAAGTCCGGTCAGAGGAAATAACTAGCCTGTAAAGAAGAGTCTCCGGGGCGGAGGAAAAATGACATTCTATCTTAAACAGAGCTCGATCTAAGCTCTCATACACACGACTGAACCCTTCCTCTTCTATCTACTTGAGAACATAAGATAGACAGCCCCGCTTGTAATAATCCTCTATACAGGTTTACAATGCCAGTCTATTCTTGTATTTTTTTAGAAGTAAAAGAAAGCCTTAGCGTCCAACTCTAAATAAGCTTTAATACATAATCTTAATCTTATTCGCACTTGTCAGTAGTAAACTAACTCATTTTCACAGGGATTTACCAGGAGTTTTAGTCCTACTTCACCGTTTCGTCGGCGCTTGCACGACCCATAAGACTCGCAATAAGGTTGGTTATACCTCTCTCGATTGATAGAAAGACATTCGGGAGCTGTTTTGGCCTATCGTGAGAAGACACAATATCTTACCACCGGAAGGCTGGCCTACCGGCCCGCAGACGTAGGGAGCCGCCAACCGAACTGCGTAACCAAAGCGACGCCTGTTGGCGGAAGATAGATAGAAAAATTTAGATCCGATTCATTCGCCTATGCCAGTTCGAGTCTGGCGAGTCGCTCGTTCGTGAGTTCGATCCATTCACTCAGGATTTCTTTTTCCTGGTCAATTCGACGCGTCGTAGATAGAATGGAGCCAGAACCATCAAAGTAGGATTCTAGGTTTGGAACATACACCTCCTAAGAGTTAGTTGGTAGTCCAGGAGAGTCGCCTTCATCGGAGAACCTGTTTTGAGTTCAATAGGCAGATTCTCACGAATGAAGAAGGACATCTAGGGATCGGGCAGCACCAGGAACGGATAGACGCGCTCGGGTATGGTTCGGGGAAAGGGTACGACGAGAGCGGGACTGAAGAACCTGCTAATAGTTGGGCAGGGGGGGGGTATAGGCGGTATGAGCTGGAAGTTTTCTTTCTCCCAAAGTAGATTCAAGGGACTGAGCAGCAAGCACGCACAGTAGCAGACTCAGCAGAACGGTAGGAGCGAAGCTGCGAAAGAAGCTAACTCGAATGATTACGCGCATTAGCTATCAAGCCAAGAAGCAAGCCAAGCAAGGTATGAAATCGCTCGACGGGACTGACGGCGAGGAATTGAAGACGCTGAGTGTTCAACTAAGGGTAAGGTTAGTAGATCTCGACTGCTAAGGGTTTCAACCGATACCACTAAATACTAGTAGCCCAGGCAGTGAAAGCCATCTCATGAACATAAAACCATTGAGGATTAAGGTTCGCATGTGGCTTGACCAACCAAGCCTTGAACGAGGCAAATTATTGCGTTGTCATCATAACCCCCGTATTTGAATTAGTGAATATGGGCGAAACGGTAGAATAAATGGCTTCTGTTCGACCAGGTCGGACTCTTCCGATCTTCCGTTCCGATACGGTTAGGGTGGGTCGTTTTTAACACTGTGCTACCTCGATTCATCGCCCGGATGCTCTCACAGCGATGCTGAAAAAGGTCATTTCTACTCTGGTTCAACACTCCCCTGACTTACGCGAAAGAATGAATCATCCTCAGAAAACTAGCATCCCGGATGGTTTAGAAAAAGGGAAGCACCCTGTGAGCAAGAAGTTCGATAAAATCTCCCAAAGCCTCTCAGTCTACTGCTTCTGAAAAGACTTCTAACTGCGAGAGTGCCTTAGATCAGGAAAAAAGAAATTCCCTGGAAGCTCTCAAAGATTGAAGAAGATAGAGAGCTGCTAGCTGTTGAAATTCGGTACTTACAAGCCAAAGATGCAGAGTTCCTCAAACAACAGGATTCACTGGTAGCTGAATTAAAAAAGGCTAACGAAGGGATATCAAGAAAGCTTGCAGAACTGGAAGAACGAAGCCCCGAAACTCTACTTTGAATACCCACAGATCTGCTGGAAGTAGACACCCGAAGATGCCAACGGGCAATGCGAGCACGAATATTACTGGCGCAGGAACAAATAAAATAGAATATGCTCTTTGATAGAATACGCTGTTATGATACCCGGAAAAGGCAAAGCCCTTAGCCCGGCAATCTCGATGGGAAGCAAGGATCGTAGAATATCTAATTTCCCACGAACTAGGAGCTTGGTCAATGAATTTTTATTTCACTATTTCTAGGCCGGAACCATAGCTGCTTTGGGTCTAAGTGGGGGCGTGCGCATGTTACCCGCGGTTAGCAAATAAAATGACGATAGGCTAGCTATCCCGTTTTGGTAGCTTACCTAGACCGGATGATGTTGCCTATAATATTACTATTAGGCTCAACCAGCCATTGTTTGACCAACTGTTCCATGTTCCGTTTGCGTCCCTTCAAGTGGCAGAATATCTATAAACTTTTCACTATTAAAGCCGCTCACACAAAGCTACTATGTATCGGGATGCACCTAACCTAAGGGCGAAGGAAGTTTGACTTCTCAATAGGAAGTCTGGTCATCTGTTTACTGCACTTTATATAAAGCAGGCAGCGGCCAGCTTGCAGCAAGCCCTATGCTGCAGATAGACCCCTTCCTAACCTAAAGAGCAACTTTCTTTCCCGATCTCGTTGACTCTGTAAAGCCGGATCAGACAAGGAAGAAGGAAGAGTTTGCGAGAGAGTTGCAGATTCAATTCTGTCAAATCCTATACAAGAGGCTTGCTCCATGGAATACGGGAAAGTCAAGATGCAACTATCCCTAAAATGGCTGTATACAGTGCGATATGGCTTAGCTTCTCTTAGCTCTAGGAAAGAAATAGCAGTTGTCTGGTCGGAAAGAATGAAAGAAAAGTACACCTTAAAAGTGAAATGACGAAATTCAATTTGTCGATTCAAAAGCTGTAAATGAAAAACTATCAATATAGGCTC